ATGGGAGCAGCCGCTTCAATGGGATCTTTTATCCTGGTCGGAGGAGAGATTACCAAACGTCTAGCATTCCCTCACGCTTGGCGCCAATGAGGCTTTTATTTGAGAGAAAAAAGAAGACTATGCCTTCGCCATATGAAATATGAATATTAAGTAATAATAGCATGGCACTTTGAATTCGATATAAGGAATTTTGTTTTCAAAACATTAGATTATGTATCGAGAGAGTAATATGAGAAAAAGGTATTTCCTATTTTATTATCGGAAGTCCAGTTCAGCGTCACAAACTTTTTTTCACACCAGGGGTCTCTTAACAATATTTATAGAGCGAAAAAAAAAAGATTCTTTTTTCCTTAGTTTATTTGATCAAATAAAAAAGCAACTTTGGGATTGCTGAATGACAGACAAATCACAGACAAAAAAATATAATAAATATATAAAGCAACGGAGCCATCATAGTATTTTTGAATTCCTCCGAAAGGAAGGGTGGTAAGTTGATCATTTACCGAGCGGGGTCTGATCGATCCTATTTTTTTATTTCTTTGATGAATGGTAAGGGTCAATTTTATTGTAAAGCCGTATGCAATGCATAATGCCCGTACGGTTGTTCGATTCTATTTTTTTTTTCTTGTTATTCTTTTATGTTTTTTTTATCTTCCCCTCATCATGCGAAATAGAGAAACCTTTTATTATCTTATATCATCAGGGTAATGATCCATCAACCTGCTGGTTCTTTTTCTGAAGTAGCAACGGGAGAATTCATCCTGGAAGTGGGAGAACTGCTGAAACTGCGTGAAACCCTGACAAGGGTTTATGTACAAAGAACGGGCAAACCCATATGGGTTGTATCCGAAGACATGGAAAGAGATATTTTTATGTCAGCAACAGAGGCCCAAGCTTATGGAATTGTTGATCTTGTAGCGGTTGAATGACAATAGCCTGTATTTCGCGTCAATTCGTGATTTGAAGTTAACCCTGCCGAGTTTAATATTCTATGACTTTTATTTACTCTTCTATTGAATCTATTGAATAAAAGTAATTCAAAATCATCCGGTTAGGATCGATCTAAACCAGCCCATTATGTATATGATTCAACATGCCAACGATTAAACAACTTATTAGAAATACAAGACAGCCAATTAGAAATGTCACAAAATCCCCCGCGCTTCGGGGATGCCCTCAGCGTCGAGGAACATGTACTAGGGTGTATGTGCGACTCGTTCAGATCATGAACTAGAACAAAGGAAAGAGAACAATGTTCGAATATCAATGATCAAATAGGATAGAAGGGAAAAACGAACTACATTTCCTATCTAAAAATAAGAAAATGAATCAGATCCCTTTTATTGTGTATGAAATTTATGGTTTCTATTGGTGTAAATCCACTCACCTCAATTCAAGATGAGAAGCAATTCTCCATTGGTAGCAAATGGCTATCCATTAAGCGGAGGAAATCTTAGTTAACATAGACGCCTCTTGTAAGAACGGACTAACAGGGTCAGCTACCCAGCCAACCTTCATAATTAAATACCGTTACTGTATAGGTAGAGCTCGTTGTGAAAGACCTATTACTGAATAATTCATGGGTAGAGCCGAAGAATGTGAACTATACAAGTTAGCAATAACATTGATTAAATGAAGTAAAGGCTCCGGTGTATAGAGAAGACCTCACCGTTTAAGAAGTAACCATAGAAACGATGGAATCCACTATTTCTTTATCAGTGCTATTTTTTTAATACCTAGTAGTATATATAGTACAATTTAGTATTTCGAGGTGAAATGCCTAAAAAAAATAAAAAATAGTGGTTGGGAAGGTTATAGTAGCCAAAGCCATTGGAATTTTTAGTTTATACATTGGAAAAATCCGTTTTGTTATTAATATACTAGGAAAGGGGCAAAAGAATAACTAAAAGAAAGGAAATCTATTAGTTATTCGTTAAAGTTTCATTTATTCAATGACCAGAATTAGACGGGGATATATCGCTCGGAGACGTAGAACAAAAATTCGTTTATTTGCATCAAGCTTTCGGGGAGCTCATTCAAGACTTACTCGAACTATTACTCAACAAAAAATAAGAGCTTTGGTTTCGGCTCATCGGGATAGGGATAAGCAAAAAATAAATTTTCGTCGTTTGTGGATCACTCGAATAAATGCAGCAATTCGTGAAAGGGGGGTATGCTATAGTTATAGTAGATTAATAAATGATCTGTACAAGAGACAGTTGCTTCTTAATCGTAAAATACTTGCACAAATAGCTATATCAAATAGGAATTGTCTTTATATGATTTCCAATGAGATCATAAAAGAAGTAAGTTGAAAGGAATCCACCGCTTAAAGGGAGTTGCCCGGAGAATGAACTCCGGGAGGGTCGAATAAAAATAAAATAAAAATGAATAGAATATGATAAAATATATATGAGAAAGTAGTAAAAATAAATATGAATCAACACGTTTAATAAAAAAATTTATTCTTCCCAAATTCTTTTTTTTTCTTACGACACGA